TCTTAATTGATGAAAACTATCTATAAAAGTAATTAGATATAATAGCTTCTACCTTGTCAATTGATAGTGAGAGAACGAAATCCGGATAAATACCAATACCTATTACGGGTAGAAAGATACAGATTGAAACAAAAAGTTCTCGCGGTCCAGAATCAAAAAAATGAGAATTTTTAAAATAAAATTGCTTGTATCCATAGAACATCTGACGTAACATAGATAATGAATAAATAGGAGTTAATATCATTCCAATTGCCGTTACAAAAGTTATTAGTATTTTTGGCATTAAAAGATATTTTTGGCTCGTAATTAGCCCCAAAAATACTACCAATTCAGCAACAAAACCACTCATTCCAGGCAATGCAAGAGAAGCCATCGAGAAGCTGCTGAACATTGTAAATATTTTTGGCATTGGGATAGCTATTCCTCCCATTTCGTCGAGATAAACAAGACGTATTCTATCGTAACTCGTTCCTGCCAAGAAAAAAAGTGCAGCACCAATAAATCCATGAGAAATCATTTGTAAAATGGCCCCGTTGAGTCCTGTATCAGTTAGGGAACCAATTCCTATAATTATGAAACCCATATGAGATACGGAGGAATAGGCAATTCTCTTTTTTAAATTGCGCTGACCGGGAGATGTTGAAGCTGCATAGATTATTTGAATTGCGCCTACTATCATTAACCAGGGAGAAAATATAGAATGCGCATGGGGTAATAATTCCATATTGATCCTAACCAACCCATATGCTCCCATTTTTAATAAGATTCCTGCTAAAAGCATACATGTACTGTAATGTGCTTCTCCGTGGGTATCTGGTAACCATGTATGTAGGGGTATAATCGGCAATTTGACAGCATAAGCAATAAAAAATCCAAAATAGAATATTATTTCCAATGCCATGGGATACGATTGATTGGCTGATGTTTCAAAATTTAATGTTGGTTCATTGAAACCATATAAACCCATACCCAGAACTCCCATTAAGAGAAAAATTGAACCCCCTGCGGTGTACAAAATAAATTTTGTAGCTGAGTACAAACGTTTCTTCCCCCCCCACATGGATAGAAGTAGGTAGACAGGAATTAATTCTAACTCCCACATGATAAAAAAAAGTAAAAGATCCCGAGAAGAAAATGATCCTATTTGACCGCTGTACATTGCTAACATGAGGAAATGGAACAATCTCGAATCTCGAGTAACCGGCCAAGCCGCTAAAGTAGCTAAAGTAGTGATGAATCCCGTGAGTAAAATGGGTCCTATGGAAAGTCCGTCTATTCCCAGTCTCCAGTGAAAACCAAAAAAATTAATAAATTTATAATCCTGTTCTAATTGGATTAACGGATCGTCAAATTGGAAATGATAACAGAATGCATAGGCCGTTAGAAGCAGTTCTAATAGACATATACAAATAGTATACCATCGAATAACCTTATTTCCTCGATGAGGAAAAAAGAAAATGAAAGTACCCGCGAATATCGGCAAAACAACAATTATTGTTAACCAAGGAAAATCATTCGTGGTAAAGACAAGATACACTTTGACCAAAAAAACCCGTGCTCGAAAGAAAATAATATAATTTATCGAGTACGGGTTTTTGTCGGTAAAGATAAAAAAAATGGATTCAAGTGGAATTTTCTGGAACGTATCAATAAGCTAGACCCATGCTACGAGTTGTCTCATGCCATAAATAAACCCGGACACTCAAGAAATCCGTCGGACAAGCAGATTCACACCTTTTACAACCTACACAGTCTTCGGTTCTTGGGGCAGAAGCAATTTGCTTAGCTTTACACCCGTCCCAAGGTATCATTTCTAATACATCCGTGGGGCAGGCTCGTACACATTGAGTACACCCTATACACGTATCATAAATCTTTACTGAATGTGACATTGGATTTATAAATTTTTTTAACATCATAAATTTTCGATCTAGTAAAGTAGCAAATGAATTATATATTGTAGACACCAGACGAATCAATGCTTTAGATTTACCAGAATCAATCTGCTTCCGGATCTGTTCATGAAAGAGGGCCAAGATACTTTGATTTATTACGTTTTAGCAAACAGCACCATATACTTATGTCGCACATACCAATTAAAATTGGAGATGTTCTATATTTTTATTTATATGTATATGATTACTACTATTTATTTATTCAACAAATTAGATTGATTGATACGAGTTGATTTTCTGTTACGATGAATTGATGAAATAATAGCTAATCCAATAGCTGCTTCAGCAGCTGCAATTGCTATAACAAAAATTGAGAAAACGTCTCCTTTTAATTGGCGACTATCAAATAAATCAGAAAATGTTACGAAATTTATATTAACTGCATTCAGTATAAGCTCAAGACACATAAGCGCTCGAACCATATTTCGACTTGTAATCAATCCATAGATACCGACGGATAATAAATAGGCACTCAAAACAAGTACATGCTCGAGCATCATTGACCAATTCCTCATCAATCTCGATTCGTTTCAATATGAACAACAATTCAACCTATTCAATTAACTAAAATATAATCTAAAATAAACTAAAATATAATCTAAAAAGTACGTAATAAAAGAAGGTATTGGTAATAGATAATAGATCTAACTAAGATCATTTACATTTTTTTAATTTTAGACATGAACAATAAATAGAATTTAAAGAAAAGAACAAGCCCTTATTAGTTAAATTAGTAGAATTTAATTAATATTACTAAGTATTTAGTATTGCCGAGCCATAGCAATTGCACCTATCAAGGCAACTAAAAGAATTATCGAAATAAGTTCAAATGGAAGAAAAAAATCTGTTGATAAATGAATCCCAATTTGTTGACCATTATTTATCAAGTCCTGCTCTATAATCTGGTTTGACCTTGTAGTCCAAAGAATCCCGTACCATGACGTATCTGGGATAGTAGTAATTAGTGAAACAAAAATACTTGTACAAACGAGCGAAGTGACTCCATCTCCAACAGTCCAAAGACGGAAATCATTGTAATATTCTGAACCATTCATAAACATCACGGCAAATACAATTAATACATTTATTGCTCCCACATAAATAAGGAGCTGCGCCGCAGCTACAAAATGGGAGTTCGATGGAATATGGAATAAGGATGTACAAACAAGAACCAATCCCAATGAAAAAGCAGAAAAAATTGGATTGGTAAGTAATACCACTCCTAGACCTCCCACTATAAGACCCAATCCCAAAAAAACTAAAAGAAAATCATGTATTGGTCCAGGTAAATCCATTCTATGTAAAATAAGAGATAAATTAAGTCGAAATTTTTCATGATCCTATTGACCAAACCAGGAAAAAAAGAAGTTACCCTATTTTTTTGATACGCTCCTAAACCTAATGGGGTTTGGGTTGATATAGATACACTTATTAATTGAATGATAGATACTATTTATCTATCCGTTTCTCTATCCAAAAGTTTCGTTCGAAATTTAATTTATTGATTATTAATTTTATTATTATATTATTCAATTTAAAAATTATTATATATAATATATAATATTATTTATATGAATCTATTTTCAATCCAAAGCAAATCATTATTCTCACCACCCCATAGTTCGAATTTTTAGTTATTGACTAATAAAAATGAAAGAAGTTTCGCTCCTTTAGATCAAAACTTAATCTTAGTAATTGGTAATTGTTCTTGAATCAAGTGGTTTACCCGTGTCTTTTTTGATTTGAGTCGAATTCATAATTGTTCGAATTGTGTAATCTCCAATTACTGACATTGGCAACCGTCCCAAAGCAATTTGATTATAATTCAACTCGTGACGATCATAAGTAGAAAGTTCATATTCTTCAGTCATTGATAAACAATTCGTTGGACAATATTCAACGCAGTTACCACAAAATATACAGATTCCGAAATCAATACTGTAATTAAGCAAGCGTTTCTTTCTAATATCAGTTTCCAATTTCCAATCAACAACGGGTAGATCTATAGGGCATACCCGAACACATACTTCACAAGCAATGCATTTATCAAATTCAAAGTGGATTCGACCGCGGAAACGCTCTGATGTGATCAATTTTTCATAAGGATATTGAATAGTTACAGGTAAACGATTCGCATGGGATAAGGTAATCATAAAACTTTGACCGATATACCTTGCAGCCCGTACTGTTTGTTGGCCATAATTAATGAACCCAGTTACCATGGGGAACATATCTTGAATATTTATGAATAATTTGATGTTTCTTTCTCTTGTTTGAGAGAAGCTATGAATCTAGAATATCCTGTGCCTTTACAGTGAAAAGAGTTGGGAAGAAGTTGTCAATAATAGATTACCTAAAGAAATAGGTAAAAGGAATTTCCACCCAAGATTTAATAGTTGGTCCATTCTCATCCTAGGTAAAGTCCATCTTGTTGTGATAGGAATGAACAGGAACAAATAAGCTTTAGCTAATGTAATAAAGATACCAATTGTCGTTCCAAAGACTCCACCCACTTCATTTATTCCGAAAAGCTGGGGAATTAATATGTACGGAATAGAGAGATTCCACCCTCCCAAGTAAAGAACTGTTACAAATAATGAAGAAACTAGTAGATTTAGATAGGAAGCAACGTAAAATAAACCAAATTTTATGCCTGAATATTCGGTTTGATAACCTGCTACTAATTCTTCTTCTGCTTCTGGTAAATCAAAAGGTAGTCTTTCGCACTCTGCTAGGGAAGAAATTAAAAAAACAGTAAACCCTATAGGTTGGCGCCACAGATTCCAACCCCAAAAACCATATTTTGACTGCGCCTCAACTATATCAATTGTACTTGAACTATTAGATAATCATAGTCGGTGATAACATAACTATTCCCATCGCTATTACAAAACCGTACATGAGACTTAAGCTTCATACGGCTCCTCAATGGCCAGAAATAAATCTAAGGACCGGTTCGATATTATCTCGATATACTTGTCTTGTAGGGTAGGTAGAGTGAAGATACATCGGAGAGTCACAAATTAGACCAATGCAATTCTGTCTGCTATAATAAAAAAAATGCTTCTGAATTGATCTCATCCTTTAGAATTCAATTTTTTGCGTTGCAATTACATTAATTTATTTCATTAATATTCTATTCTTCTTTCTCACAAAAACAAAAAAGGACTCTAAAAAAAAATTAATAAAGGATTACTTCGTTCCCGATAGTAATTTGTTTAATCAGTGGGTAGGAGCATACTCTGGATCGGGATCATGAGGAAGTACTGCTTGATCATTTCTACCAACTTAAAGCCCCATTAGGATTCCTTTTATTTATTATTTATGCAGAAATATCCTCTTGGATAATTTACTTACATTATCTCCATTACTAATCCTTTGTGCACCTTGGTATTCCTACCCGTCCACTAATTTTTGTTCGATCCCCGGTATGGTAATACATACAATAAATAGTAATAAAAACTCCATACAGCCGACCTTTTGTACCCGCTTCAAACTATGATATGATGGCTAATCAACCAATCTTGGGGTAATCCGTTTCTACTGTTTATATTTACATTCGCTTAACTCTTGTACCTAGGGAATGAGACTCAACCTTTTTACTGCCAATTTCTAAGCTGTTTTGTTTCACTCATATAACTATCTGGTTTAATTCATCGCCCCGAATGATGAATAAAAAAATGAGGATATCTATTCAATACATTCAACCTTTTTTACTAGAACGAAAATCGATCGGTAAAAAAAAGTACATGTCCCAACGAATCGCACGTAGAGATATTGATAGCACACATGGAGTTAGTGGTATTTCATAACTAATCGATTGAGCAGCAGCTCGTAGACCACCTAAAAAGGAATATTTATTATTCGATCCATATCCTGACATAAGAAGTCCAATAGGAGCAATACTGGAAATGGCAATCCATAAAAAAACCCCTATACTGAGATCGGCTAAAACAAGGTGATAGCCAAACGGAATTACTGAATAACTTAGTAAAATGGATATGACCGCTATAGATGGTCCGATACTGAATAAACTAATATCTCCTCTAGATGGTAGAAGATCCTCTTTCAAAAGTAGTTTGGTACCATCTGCTAGAGCTTGAAGAATTCCCAAAGGACCCGCGTATTCCGGTCCAATACGTTGTTGTACCCCTGCGGATATTTGTCTTTCTAACCACACAATAACTAGTACCCCTATTATGATTCCCAATACAGGAGTAAAAATAGGAACAAGTAACCGTATGAGCCCATAAACCTCTTGTAAGGATTCCGGTCTGGAAAAAGAATTGATAGCTTGTACTTTTGTTGTATCAATTATCATTTCAACGATCAACTTCTCCCATAATAATATCTATACTACCTAGTATTGTCATAATATCGGCCAATTTCATTCTTTTAACTAGCTGAGGAAGAATTTGCAAATTGATAAAACCGGGTGGACGTATTTTCCATCTCCAGGGAAAAACACTCCGATCGCCTATCAAAAAAATTCCCAACTCCCCTTTTGGGGCTTCCACTCTCACATAAAGTTCTTGTTTAGACAATTCGAAAGTGGGCGAAGGTTTTTTACTAATGAATCGATAATCAAAATCATTCCATTCGGAATCTTTTGTTCTATCAAAGCGCCGTACCTCTAAATTCTCATAGGGCCCCCCTGGAATTCCTTCCAGAGCCTGTTGAATAATTTTTATGGATTCCGTCATTTCACTGATTCGGACTAAATAACGAGCTAATGAATCTCCTTCTTTTTGCCATTGTACTTCCCAATCAAATTCGTCGTAACACTCATAATGATCGACTTTACGAAGATCCCATTGAATTCCGGAAGCTCGTAGCATTGGTCCCGATAAACCCCAATTTATTGCTTCCTCTCCACCAATAATGCCCACCCCTTCAACTCGTTCCAAAAAAATGGGATTACGCGTAATAAGCTTTTGATATTCAGTAACCCCTGTTAAAAAATAATCACAGAAATCCAAACATTTATCTATCCAGCCATAAGGGAGATCAGCAGCTACCCCCCCTATACGGAAATAATTATGCATCATCCGCATACCTGTGGCAGATTCGAATAGGTCATATATCAACTCCCTCTCTCGTAAAATATAGAAGAAAGGAGTCTGCGCGCCGATATCTGCCATAAACGGTCCGAGCCATAACAAATGAGAAGCTATACGACTCAGTTCTAGCATAATTACTCTAATATAGCTCGCTCTTTTCGGTACTTGAATATTTCCCAACTGTTCTGGTCCATTTACCGTTATTGCCTCTGTAAACATAGTAGCTAAATAATCCCAGCGTGTTACATAAGGAAGATATTGTATAATTGTTCGATTTTCCGCAATTTTTTCCATTCCTCTGTGTAAATAACCCAATATGGGTTCACAGTCAATAACATCTTCCCCATCTAGAGTAACGATGAGTCGAAGAACACCATGCATTGATGGGTGGTGAGGACCCATATTGACTATCATGAGGTCTTTTCTTGTAGTTGGTACAATCATATATTTTTTCCCCGATTCATTACATTATTCCACGAATTGCTCAAAACGAAATGAAGTTCATCAAAATTTTAAAATATATATATATATATATAATAAAATAAATAATATAAATAAAAAAGAAATATATAAATCAAATAATTAAAAACTCATGTTCAAATTAACTTAACGAGTTTTTAGCTCCCGAATATCCAATTTACTAATTAACTCTTTATAACGTACTCTATTTTTCTTTGACAAATAAGCCAGCAGCCGTTGACGTTTTCCCAGAATTTTCCGTAGACCTCTCTGAGATAAATAGTCTTTTCTGTGCAATTCCAAATGGGAAGTAAGTCTACGTATCTTATTGGTGAAACTAAATACTTGAAATTCAACAGACCCCTTATTTTCTTCTTTTTCTTCTTGCGAAATAACTGAAATGAATAAATTTTTTACCATAAAAAGAATTCTTCTTCCCTTTTTCTTTATTTTTTTACAGATATGGATTTTACTGATCAGTAATAATAATGCCAGTCATTTTAATTTGTTATTGTTATACACAATAATCTGGATTTATTCATATAATTCTTTTTTTTTTCAATGCAATTAATCAATAAAATTTTTAATTTTGTGGGGATACGGATACAATAAGGGCGGTCCATTTCTAACCCACAAAAAAGAAGGGTTGGGGCCTAAGAAGATTATAACGATTCATTACTAGATATAATTGCTAAGCTAAGATAAGGTCATTGAATTAGTATCATGTACCAGAATGTAATATAACACAAGGCAAGGCGTGTGTTTATTTGTTTGTCTTCATATACCATACCGAATATGCCACTTGATCCATGGAAATGTACCATCAACCAATTATCAATCGTGGATACATATGTATCCTTGACATACTGAAACGACTACCATTATTGGTATCAAACCAATAACGATTCATACAAGCTAAATCTTCTAATCGATAATTGGGCCAAAGAAAACCTTTTAACTTACTAAATTTATTTGTATCTACATCAAGATGCTTATCCTCATAAAAAAATTGACCACAGTTCCTTGCATTTTTCCCATTGCAAAATACCCTGTTTTTATCCAAAACATTGAAATTTATCGAATTTAAACAAATTTTTATTCTCAATTCTCTACGACGTCTAGGAGATAAAATATTTTCAGGAACAATAAAATCATAATGATTTTCGTCTCTATTACCAAACAACTTTTCATGTCGTGCAATGGATTCATTAAGACCATGCGTATCAACATGTATTTTTTCTTGGCATCTTCGATTAGTTTGGTACTTACTCTTATGGACCCGTGAAAGAGCTATGGTTTGGTGCATGATAAATTGTCCATCCCATTTTATGGATAACCGGGCTGGTTCAATAATAAACAGTCCCCTTTTTATCAATTTTGCAAGAGTTATAGCTTTCGGAATCAGCATTACATCCAGACTCATTTCGTCCCTTTGAATAGAGGATATAGCCATTTCCTTTGGATTTCTCAATCTAAGGAGTAGACAATATACCTTGACATTATTTATTATTTTTTGGTTAAAAGCATTATTCCATTTCAATTGAAAAAGAAAATATCTTTTCAGGAATAAATCCAATTCCGCTGCTATGTTGCTCTTAGATTTTTTTTTATTTCTGCGTTTTTGAATGTCTGATCCCCCATAATCTTCTTTAACATCTTTTTGTTTTTTTGATGGATCAGATGCAAGATTCTTTTGGTTTTGTGCATATGATCTAAGATCTCCTTGCACTGGATGTTGTTTTTCTTCTTGATTTCTATTCTCTAATTCAAGAGATTTTTTTTTCTTTTTATTTATTTTTTTATTTTCACTATTTTTATTTTCACTAATATTTATATTTATATAAAAAGCTAATTTTTTTAATTTTAAAAGAAGTAAATTGATTGGTATGATCCACGGTTGAATCTTATATGCATCATAAAGTAACGCAAATTCTGGGAAAAACCAAAGTTCCAGATTAGATATCGGCCAATTTAGTATTTCTTCATTCATTCCCATCCAGTCAAAAGATGCTTTTGTTTGATTGGCTGGGTTGATTTGTTTATGAATCGCGAGGTTAAAAAGATCCTTCTTATCAATTTGATTTTTATCAATTATTTGATAATAATTAATCCTAGTCTTAGTATTTTTATTAATGTTGGCGCTGGCCCCAATGTCTATATTTGTCCATTCCTCAATATCGATCTTTTTTCTAAGACAAAAATTAAGAGTTCTCCAATCAAAATATTTTCTATCCGGATTTTTATCCCTATCAATAATATAACCTTCTCGTAGATAATTACTAAGATCTATATCTCCTGAAAAATTAAAAAATTCAGGATTATATGTATTGTAATAATTATAGGAAATACCTTGGGCCTCTTTTACTTGTAACGGCGACCCACAAATATATGAACCCTTCTTATCTTCATAATGAATATATTTATTTGATAAAAGAGCATATTTGTAGTTTTTTAATTTATCTTTTTGACTCGGTAATGCATTTTCTGCATAATAGTTTTTTTTCTCGTAATGAATTAATTGGTCTTTTGAATCAAAATTTGTTGAGTTTCTATTTTGAACCATAAAAATTTGATTGATTCCATTTATCCATTTTTGCGGTACTAATCTAGACCACCTAGTCTGAGATAAATCGTATTGATAGTGATCATTACCCATTAACCAGCTTTTCCATTCATTCATTCCAAAACCGCGAAGTTTCTTATGCTTTGATTCGGAATGAAATATTCCCTGTGTTCCAAAAAAATATTTTATTCTATACTTAATAAAAGGAATTGTTTCGTGATATTGAAATACGGATTTCAAGCGATGCTTGTTAATAACTTGGTTTTGTGATAATTTATAAAATACATATGCCTGTGACAAGGAAGAGAGGTCACAAAAAATCTGCGAATTGTTATTACTAATATTAGAATTAGAAATCGACTTTTTTATAGTCGAAAAAAAATGAATTTTATTTTTTTCATCATTGTAACTGTATTTATTAGTAATTTGTTTTTTTGATTTAATGAAAACTTTTACATTGATTCTAAGAATGTTAATGATACGTAAAAAGATATCCATGTATAGCCTTTCAATAAAAAATTTCATAAAATAGTGACATTTACGTATTAGTCGGGCACTTCTTCTTTTTAATATCTGCCAAATCTTTTTCGGCGATTCTAATTCGAATCGTTTATCATCACAACTTGTTTCGTTAGGACTAATGTTTACATCCGTACTTATAAATACGTTTTTCTTGTCTTTTGTGATTTTTTCGATTTGGTTTCTGATTGTACTTGTCCTATCAGCCAGATCCTTCATTTTTTTTTCTGTCAGTGAATAATTTGTCCAATCCATGGATCTAATTCGAATGGACGATTCATGAATCATCTGATTACTTATTAGAAAATTTTTTTTATTTATATTTCTATTCGATTCATATACTTCTCTCAATCCAAATAATGGAATTGGACTTACTTTTGCAAGCTCTTTCATTATTATTTTTATAAATTGAACTATTTTTATAACCCATCTTGTTCTTTCTTTTGATACCTTTAGAAACCTTTTTGTTCTTTCTTGTTTAATTTTTAGAGCTATAAAACTTTTTTTTTTTACTTTTTTAAGTTTTTTTTCAAACTGTTTCCAAATAGGTTCAAAAAAAGAAGGTCGTTTTCGGGGAGAACCAAAAGGCAGTTCGGTTTCCATTCCCCAAACTGTTAAAAAACAAAAATTATATTTTTTCCCTTTCTTTTTCGTTGAATCTCTATGATGGGATTGTCGCTTAGATCTGTGCCACGGTTTCAGACAGAAAGGAAATAGGATCTTTATCTGAATACCGTCAATTAACCAATTTTTCGGAAATTCTGTTTCTGATAATTGAACACCATTATAGGTGCATTTAACATGCATTTCTTTATTCCACTCTTCCAAATCCTCGTACCACTCGGGTGATTGAAATAATAGCACACGTCCAATATTTTTGGCTATTATCAACGAGGGCAATACTATATATTTTCGAAGAATTGATTGAGTTACTAACACGGAACCTCTTATTGTTTGAGCAAATAGAATAGTATCCCAAGTTTCTGCTATTGTTATACGTTCATTTTCCTTTTTTTTTTTATCCTTTTCTTTTTCTTTCGCCTCTTCCTCTTCAGAATCAAAAATTTTAAATTCCGCGCCCCTCCCCATCCAATTCCTAAAAATTAAATTAAAATTTTTGGAGATATCAAAAGAAAAAAAAAAAGTTTTGTCTATTCTGTCCAAAAAAAGCGGGGAGTGCACAGTTGTTTGAAACAGTTTCCAAGTAACTGTTTTACGTCTTTGAGCACGCATGGAGCCTTTTATTATATCTCGACGAAAATCCGATTGTTGCGAATAACGTATCAAAGCCACCTCGTCTCCTTGATCACGATTACTAGTAGTATTGGGTTTTTTATTCGTTTCGTTATCAGTAAAAATTACTACACGTTTGGCTTTTCGTGAACGAATACCACGATCCTCGGTTGATTCTTCTTCTTCGTTTTCCTCTTCTTCCAAATAGTCAATCAATTTGTATGACCATCGCGGGACCTTTTTATTTATTTCATTTATTTTGATTCCAATAGATTTTTTTCTAATCGTTTGATCATTGGAATATGCTGTAATTGCATCGAATAAATATTTCGATTTATTAAAAAAATCAATCCTTTCTTGTTCTGAAAATAAAAAAAGCTCATTAAAAATTAAATTAGGAGTTGATTCCCCATCAAATTTACTTATAGAGGTCCATAAATGGCCAATATCTGTCAATAATGACTTTCTATCAAATGTATCTATTTTTTGTTCAAATTCTCGAGAATCAGTAGGAAGGATATCATGAAGTTTATTTATCCAAAGAGTTTCTATGGAATCTTCGATCGAGGTTATTAAATAATCGTTTATGCTTGAATGTGAATACAATTCTTTGGTTGTTCCGCGATGGGGTCCATTCAAAAGAGGATCATACATTTTCGGTAAGCATTCTTGTTCAGTCTCATCATTGCATAATCTAGTCCTTTTTTCGAG